TAGAAATGTGTTCGCTCAAGAAAAGCTCCAGAAGATGTTAATCGTAAATAAGAAGATTGTTTACGAAGAAAAACTAATACAAATTCGCATTCAGATACATAAGAATTATATGGGAACCGAAATACTCTTTTATTTTCTTTTTTCAAAAGAAAAATAGAATTATTCGGAGTAATAAGACTATTCCAATTATGATATTCGTGAAGAAAGAATCGCAATAAATGTAAAGAAGGAACATCTTGGATCCAGAATTGAAGGATTTGAACCAAGATTTTCAGATGGATGGGATAAGGTATTAGTATATCTGACACATAGTTTAAATGCGATAATTTGTCCTCCAAAAAGGGAAATGTTGAATGAATAGATCGTAAATTCAAATTCTGAGATTTTGGTATTTTTTTTTCTTCGAGGGAAGATACTAATCGCAGCAAGAATGGAATTTCCACAATGACTGCAAAACCTTCCAATATCATCTGAGAATAAAAATGAAAAAAAAAATAATTGTTGTGCCCAACAAATCGATTTTGGTTAGAATCATTAACCGAATAAATCAAATAATTCTGTTGATACATTCGAATAATTGAACGTTTCACAAGTACTGAACTAGATTTATTGTCATAACCAAAAATTTCCGTGGATTCGTAAAAAACCGAACTATTTAAACCACGATCATGAACAAATGTGTAAATATACTCCTTAAAGAGAAGCGGATATAGAAAGTGTTGTTGCCGAGATCTATCTTTTTCTAAATATCCTTGTAATTCTTCCATTTACATTTCTACTTGAACCAGAGGCGGGACCTATTTCATTTTGGGGGTTATCAAATGATACATAGTGCAATATGGTCAGAACGGGGTATGTATTATGTATATAATTACAGTAAGAAAAATATATATATCCCGCAAACAAAGGAAACAGGGGAGTCCAATCAACAGATCTTTTTCCTCTCCTTTTCTATCCAATTGGTTTATGTTCGTTATAATTACAAGAGGGTAAAAAATCCTTTATTTTTGCAACTCGATCGCTCTTTTGACTTTGGAATAAATTTTCTTTATCAGTATACTGTTTCTTCTACACATCCGTCTCCAATCCATAATAAAGAATAATTAGGATTCATTAAAAAAAAAGAAAGAAAATCAATGGTCCACTCACAGAAGAACCCACCCTTTCCCGCATCAGGCACTAATCTATCTTTAACGTCTAATTAGATCGGGTAATCATTCAAATTAAGAACAAAAGCTCGTTGCTTTTTATTTCACCAGAATTAGAGCCCTATGGCTCTATCCATTTATTCACTAGACCCAACTGTAAATGTGAATTTTTTTTTTTCACTTCCAAACAAAAATTAAAAAAAAAATTGTAACGATCCGGTAAGGATAAACTCAAAGTTCTACTTTAATTAAATAATATTTAATTAAATAATAAATTAAATAATAAAATTATAATATTTTATTACGACATGCTGTTTTTTCCATTCATTACCTTTGAGGATCAGTCGTGGTCTTATAGACTCTACCAATAGTCTGGACGAATCTGTTGCTTCATCCAAATGTGTAAAAGATCATAGTCGCACTTAAAAGCCGAGTACTCTACCGTTGAGTTAGCAACCCGAAAATAAAATAAATAGGATATATATGTAAATACGGTCAAAATAAAAAAATCAATTGATTTGCACTGCACGACCCCGTCAAAACATTGAACTAGAACAAATAGAAAAGAAAGATTTGTTTTTGTTGATCAATTAAAAACACCAAAACAAAATACCAAAATGGACAGATCGGATTAAACAACAACGGATTCCCAATAGAGATGTCAAAATTGTGACAAACCGCCATTTTATTTATCAATTTCCTTTTCTTTTTCGTTAAGAAAATACATCTTGTATGCCAGTAAATCCGGCAGGGCAAACCCATCATTTGACTGAAGTAAAGGAAAGAAAAAACCAATATGGGGTGGAGATAAACGTATCTATTTATCTACGATCGAATTATATTTCTTCGATGCATCATTGTCAATATGAATCCAATGTTAAGAAAACAAATTTAAATAAATCAAATAAGGACTTGTGTTGGATTGGCACAACATAAACATAAATAATAAATTTGTATGAAAAAAATACGAAAGAGGTAAAGTAAAGAAAAAATCTCGGGTTTATTCAATCAATAGAGGTACAATAAGCAAGACGAACCCCTTGTTTGTTGGTGGATTCCCGCAACAAACAAAACAAGAAAAAAAGTAAATTAAGTATGAATACAGCAAGAAAAAGGCAAATTGTGTGTAAATAATTACACAAAGATGGATACTAGTGACCCCCCCCTTTTTTTATTTATTAATTTTTTGTTTTTTTTTTTTTTTACTTTAATTAACTCGAATCGAAGTTCTTTCTTGAAATAATTCTGCCTTCCTTAAAATATCACAAACAGTTCCCGTAGGTTGAGCACCTTTTTCAAGGAAATATAGAATAAGAGGAACATTTAAATAAGTTTGATTCTTTACCGGATCGTAAAAACCTACTTTTCTAAGATCTCTTCCTTCTCTTCGGGATCGAACATCAATTGCAACGATTCGGTAGATGGCTCATTGGAATAGATGTAAATAAACAATGCCCCCCCTAGAAACGTATGGGAGGTTTTCTCCTCATACGGCTCGAGAAAAAAAGGATTCTAAATTTCTGTATATGTATATAATGGCAAATGGATCCATAAAATCATGAATTAGACTATGATTTGAGTCGTTTTTTTATTCTTCCTTACAGAAAAAAAGAAATCTCATTCGTACTCATAACTCAAGTTGGGTAATTCTGACAGAGTTCGAAGGGAAACCCTTAGACATTTATTGAGCCGTCTCTAACCTCTTTTGTTTGTCTCATCTCGAATCTATTTTTATTCCTCATTCTGATTCAATTGTTGAGACAATTGAAAATAGTGTTTACTTGTTCCGGAATCCTTTATCTTTGCTTTGTGAAATCATTGGGTTTAGACATTACTTCGGTGATCCTTACTCCTTTCAAAAGAGCAGCAACATACCTTTTTGTTTTTTGTTATTTTTTTCTATACTATAGAAATCGAATATGAACGGTAGATTTCCTTGTGATACACTTTTGATCGAAATAGTTTTACCAATTCTGAAAAATTTTACTTTTTTTTCAAACTTCTTTGATTTTTCGATTTTTTTAACCTTTCGATTTATATATTGATTGAGGATATACTTACAAAGTTGGTCTAACTTATTGATAGTTACTAACCCTAGATTCTTCCCCCTGATAAACGAATCAATCCTTTCTGCTCGAGCTCCATCATGTACTATTTACTTACAACCTAACACAAATTAGGTTCCTAACAGAGCAGAACAAACTATGTCGAGCCAAGAACATCTTCATTCCTATAGAAAATGGTGGATGTAAGAATCCACAGCCGATCATGTCCTTCAAGTCGCACGTTGCTTTCTACCACATCGTTTCAAACGAAGTTTTACCATAACATTCCTCTAATTTTATTTCAAACCGGTATGTAATTGATTCAATATGGAATCATGAATAGTCATTGGCTCAACCGGTGTGTGTATACCGGTATATAATAGTACATACTTTTTATCTATCTATCTATGGATAGATAAGTATTTATCCGGAGAAGGCTCAGCAAGGATCCAATTTATTTAACTCTATATTCTATCATATGAATGAAACATATTTCTAAAAAAGACGAATAAATAAGTTTGCTTAAGACTTATTTACATCTTAAAAAGATTGTTCGGGACGATCAATTATGAAGGATCCATTTTTCTCGAACAAATAAACTATAAACCTCAAAAGAAGAACCTTTAATATTAATAGATTTGCAATCCCGGAAAAAAATAAATTATTAATAAAACTTTTTATTTTATACAATACAGATTTTGTTTTACTTGAGGTTCAAGAATTTTTCTTTTCCATCAATTCCATAAAGTCAAGTAGATGCAATATACGAATTTCCCCCCAATCGCTACATTACATTGATTTACAATTATTCATTTGAACCGGATAAGATATAAGATGAACCAGATAAAATACAAAAAAATGGGGTCCAGATCAACTCGTTTTTACTATTTTTTTCCCACACCTGCTTTAGAAGTTTTAAGACCAGTGATGAAATTAGTACCAAAAACTCCCTACTCTTTAGTCTCCACATAGACTGTGGAATTGGGATACCCCATTTATTTACTTTAGGCTTTTTACCCTTGGTAAGGGAATAAAGAGGCCTTTCTTTCATTCACATTTCGATTCAGAATGCTTCATGTGAGAATTGACATTTCATACATAGATATGGGACATAAAGTTTCCATAAGTAACTAACTTTAAAATGAATATTGAGTAGTACGAGCATATCCTGAATGTGAATGATAAACCCAGAATTTTTTTTGAATAAAAAAAAAGATATTTATTTCCACCCACATTTGACACTTGATTACGTTTGTGAGAAACCAAACGAAAGAAAAAATATGATTCTAAGAATCATTCTTAGAATTCAGAACAAACGATTGTTCTCGTTAACAATTTTATGTTTCATGTGGGATACAATGTGATCCCATCTTTCGTTTCTGATGGAAACGATCTGGGACGGAAGGATTCGAACCTCCGAGTAACGGGACCAAAACCCGCTGCCTTACCGCTTGGCCACGCCCCATTTCGAATTTCTATTCGACACTAATAAACATTAATATTGGTATTGGTTATTCGTCAATCCCAACCCAATAAATACATTGGGAATATATTGTTGCTAGGATTCAACACATGTAGATATAGAATCAAAAAAATTCATTGATCATTACATGGAATTCAGTTAAGATATTGTATAAAAATGGAATTCCTTGTATTCTCATTTGAGAATGGAAGGAAGGATTTTTATTTGGGAGAGTTCGAAGAAAAAGAAAGATTTTTTGACTTATCTTTTTTTTTCCCTTATAAAAAAAAACTCAATCAGAATAAAATTATCTAATCTACAAGAACGAAATTTTGTTATGTTTAATATCTTTAGTTTAATCTGCATCTGTCTTAATTCTGTCTTTTATTCGAGTAGTTTTTTCTTCGCCAAATTGCCCGAAGCTTATGCCTTTTTAAATCCAATCGTAGATGTTATGCCTGTCATACCTGTACTTTTTTTTCTCTTAGCCTTTGTTTGGCAAGCCGCTGTAAGTTTTCGATGATTTAATACTCTGCTAAATTCATGATTTATTCGATAAATAAAAATTCGAAAAATTGATAAGACCAGATAAGTCTTATATTATGAACCCTCGATTCAAAAATATAAATTCTTGTATATTGAATAACCACGGTGATGAATTTTGATCAGCTTATTTCCTCGCTCTCACCTTACAGTGAGCAAAGATTTTATTAGGTTGCCTACAATACCTAATCATATGACAAGAAATTTTTGATAACGAAGGGATCAAAATCTTATTCCAAAGAAATTCGTGAAAATGACTTTCTTTTCAAAAAACACTTCATTTTTGGGGGGGTGTCATGTCAAAACAAAATAGTGTATGTGGTAAAAAATAAGTAATCTATTCCCTTTTTCAAAAAAAAAAAGATCTTGGAGATTGTGTAATGCTTACTCTCAAACTATTCGTTTATACAGTAGTGATATTCTTTGTTTCTCTCTTCATCTTCGGATTTTTATCTAATGATCCAGGGCGTAATCCTGGACGTGAGGAATAAAAAAAATATATTTTTAGTTTTTCCCGCTTTTTCTAAATTTTTTTCTTATGATTTTATGTATTCCATACATTTACCTATGATAGAATCAAGGGATCGAAATTCCTTCGAATTCGAAAGTCTCAAGTAATCAGAAGAAGCGGAGAGAGAGGGATTCGAACCCTCGGTACGAATAACTCGTACAACGGATTAGCAATCCGCCGCTTTAGTCCACTCAGCCATCTCTCCCCATCCCCATTTAAAAATGGAAAATTTTTTATGTGATGTGACACGTGAAGTAAAGATTGATAAAAACCTTCGTTTTCCTTTTTTATTTATCTATTATATTTTTTTTTATATATATTCTTTTATTTATATTCTATAAAATTATATTATTTATTTATAATTATAATAAATAAATAAAAATTATATATTATTATATATTATAAAGTATAAAGTTATATATTATAAAGTATAAAGTTATATATTATTAAGTAAAGATATAAGATTATATAAAAAGATATAAGATTATATAAAAAAAGATATAAAATAAAGATATATAAAATATTATAATGTTTATTTATATAACAGTTTATTTATATAACATATATAAATGAACATTATAATATAACTTATAAGTTATTTTATTATAAACTTATAAAGATATATAAAAGAAGAAATTTTAAGAAGAAATTTGATCAGGAATTCAATTTAGATAATGATTCGAAACGGATATCCCCAATAGAAAAATACCCTACTTCTTTTATTTTGTATGAAAGGTTTATTCACCCGGCTTGGTTTAAGTACTGGCCGGGCCAGGCCAGTATTTCCATAGATAAAATTATTTAATAATGATTTGATATCAATCAAAAATACTTGTTGAAGTGTCATTTCTTATTATTAAGTATTAATATTATTACTTAATATATATTAATACTTAATAATATATATATTTTTATTTTCTTTTTATCAATTTATTACTTACTGGAAAAAGAAACTGGAATAAAAAAAAACATATATATATATATATTATGTACATATATATGTACATATATTAAACAATAAAAAATATTAAAATTAAAAATAAAAATAAATATCAAATATTAAACACACATATTTATAAACGTAGTTATAATATAACTCATTTGTTTGTTCAAGAGACAAGCTTTATTTGAACAATTGAGATCCAATTGACCCGAATTCTTAATTCATAAGTAAGATCTGGCAGTTGAAAGAGAAGTTGAAAAAAAAAAAGGAACCATGTATGCAGATTTAATCCTTTCTATGATCCAGCTTCAATGATTCTTTCAGATCGGGACTGTCAGTAATGACTTCCTATCAAACGAAAAGAAAAGTATAATATAACTATAACTTTTTTTATGTTATTTAATTTAAGTAAGCTTTCTGCTCTTCGCCGCCTATTTAAGTCCCCGGCGGGACGAAGTGTCAACGCTAGAATTTTAATGATTCTGGTGCTATCTTGATTGCGCCTCACTCTTTTGTTCGACAAATGGTCCATTCATATACAATAATAAATATGTAGCGGGTATAGTTTAGTGGTAAAAGTGTGATTCGTTCTATCAAAAACTTAAATAGTTAAGGGATCTTTCAGTTTTTTTCATATTCCGATCAAAAACTTTATTTCTTAAAAAGGTTTAATCCTTTACCTCTCAATAGCATATTTGAGGAAGAATATACATTCTCACGATTTGTATCCAAAGGCCAATTAGAAATTGAATAAAAAAGATTGGATTATGGATATGGAGTCGCGAAGCATAATTTTTTTGAATTGGATTAACTCTTCCAATTGAATGAGTATGAGTAAAGGATCTATG